CCGCGTCTGAAACGTATTTTAATGCCCGAAAGTTGGATAGGATGGCCTTTACGTAAAGATTATATTGCCCCCAATTTTTATGAAATACAAGATGCTCACTAAATGATAAAAATAAGAAGGTAATCCGCATTTCGACAACCCCAGATATTCCTTGAATATCTATACATTTTTTAGAGATTAGACGAAATAAAAAAATTGAAGTTTAACCAGCCAGAATAATGGAGGTTTCATTCATATCTTATTATGGATGGTATAAAAATAACAAAATTTATAAATACAATAATATAGCTATTCATTGAGAATCTCATTTTTGAATGATACTTATTTCGGATGAGCCAAGCCAATAGGATGAACTGAAAAAGGTCTCCATCATTAACTATGTAAGATACACATCAATTATATATCCGGCTCCACAAAATAAAAAGTACGATCAAAGAAATGAAGAAAATAGAAATACCAAAAAAATACAAAAAAACGGACCGGATTTTTTTGTAATATATCTGAGATGAATTTTTACTATTCCCAACCTCTGAATTCGCCTAGATTCAACTTTTTGGTCTTTCAACCAACAAATTTTACCATTTGAATATTGTTGAAATATTAACATTCTTTTTGGAGCGCAGAAAAAAGCGAAACAAAATCGAATAATTCATTTACATACTTTATATACCTAGAATATACATCTATTCTTTCTTCATCTAGAAAGAGAATATCTGCGGACACCTAGATAAATTATGTATGATAATCAACACCACTAATAAATATATATCTATTCCCAAAATTCATTAAAATGAATATGGGAATAGATACTCATACAAATGAATCGCCGGGAACCAGATTTGAACTGGTGACACGAGGATTTTCAGTCCTCTGCTCTACCAGCTGAGCTATCCCGACCATTCTTGACGCACTATCCTCATTTTAAGAAATTAGTTGAGTCTATGTCAACTAAATAAAAAAAAAAGAGGATATAGGATAAAAAATTAGAGAATAACAAGGGCTTTTGGGGATAGAGGGACTTGAACCCTCACGATTTCTAAAGTCGACGGATTTTCCTCTTACTAAAAATTTCATTGGTGTCGGTATTGACATGTAGAATGGGACTCTATCTTTATTCTCGTCTGATTAATCTTTTCTTCAAAAGATCCATCAGACTATGTTGGAGTGACTGATTTGATCAATGAATATTACATTTTTTCTTCAAGTTGGAATTCATTTGATTGACATCTTTTGTGATCGAAATCGAATCGAAATATTTCCAAATATAAGTTTGTAATTTTCATTAATCAACTGAAATAGTATTTCAGTAAATATATAGAAATATATATATATGTTTATCCTTGATCCTTTCTGGAATTTTGATAGAAGGATTCATTTCCTACTGCGAAAGGAAATGTTGTCAACTCCATTTGTTAGAACAGCTTCCATTGAGTCTCTGCACCTATCCTTTTTTGTTTAATTTTAACTTTATGAACTTTTATTTTTTTGTTTTCGGAAAGCAGGATTTGGCTCAGGATTGCCCATTGTGAATTCCAGGGTTTCTCTGAATTTGAAAGTTTTCACTTGGTAAGTTTCCATACCAAGGCTCAATCCAATTAAGTCCGTAGCGTCTACCAATTTCGCCATATCCCCCCTTTTTTTCTTTGAGATTGGGATCTCATTAGGATGTTTTTTCATTTGTATTATGAGAATGTAATACCTATTCCCATTTTGAAAAAAAAAAAAAGTTTCCTTCTATCATTGTTTACTTGATTTTCTTTCATCTATATTGGATAGCCATATTTGGTCGAATCAGAAATGATTCTATTATCTCTGTATTCGCAATTCAATATAGAGAGATATATACCACATATCTATCTCTTTTTTATCTCCCCCCTTCTATCATTTTTTGATAGAATTTGGAATACTCGAACGTTCGATTCTTTTTCTTTTTTCCTTAGAGCGGACAGATACCGACCCTATCATTCTAATATAATATATAATAACAAAACTAAAAGCAAAAATCCATTTATTAATTTCGAATTCGATAGAAATATCGAATTTCTAATTACTTATTTATATATTTTAATTTAATTTCTTTTTATAATCCATCCAATTTTTTAGAATTCTAATGTAGAATTCTATTCTATACATTATATTACATTATATTATTTTTTTTTTTTTATTAAATAATATAATTTAATAATTGTCCTGTAATCTAATTATTCATTATAATATTATTTTCCATTTGAAATCTAATCTACTACTATTAGTCATTATTTCAAAGATTGAAATAAAGATTTGTATTTGAAATAGTATTTTACATATTTATTATATTTAAATTTAAATATATATTTATATATATATATTTAAAATAGAAGTAGAAGGTATTCTAGTTCTATAATTCTTATTATATTAATTATAATTATTAATATATAATAATATATATTATAGAAAAAACTTATTAATAAATTTTTTAAATTAAATAATTAAATAATAGATATAATAATAGATATATAGA